ACAAGGAAGGGATATAATGAAACTCTTGATTTAATCTTATCATGTCATGGTCATGGTAATGGTCTCTTTTATTTGATTGATGGATCAAAGAATCAATTTTAATGAATTAACGAGTCGTTTTTTTTTTTTTATTCGAAACGCCTCGTGATCTTCAACCAATTATGTGCTTCAATATAATTACCTGGAGTAAGCGCTATAGCTTGTTTCCAATACTCAGCAGCTTGATCGGACCAAGCCTCCGCAATTTCAGAATCACCCTGCAGAATGGCCTGTTCTCCCCGGTTGGGATAGGTGGGTCAATTCCTTCCCTTAGAACCGTACTTGAGAGTTTCCTACCTCATACGGCTCAACAATTGATTCTTTTTGCGGTCTCATTTTCATTTACCCTATGCTAACTGAATTAGATTTATGATAAATCTATCCCATTTTTCTTGGGTTAACCTTAACCAGAAGAAGTTAATTACATAAGTTTCAAATTCTAATTTTGATCAATAATTAATTAGTTTTAGCTTTTCTCCCACCTTCAGAAAAATGAAGCATAGATATCCCCTATATCGTTATAATTTTCTGAAAGGTAACTATCTCGGTTTCATATATGAAATTTATATAGAATCTTTGAAAAAGACTTTCTTCCATAAGAAAAAAGAACTTACTATCTTTGGGATCTGATGCTACACCGCTGCTCAATACTTTAGTGGATCGACTCTATTACATAAGTTGATTCCTAACTTTATATCCCATATCGTGACATAAGTAAGCAGTTCTTAACTGTATCGACCCCAAAAGCTCGCTAATTGATCTTTACGGTGCTTTCTTTATCAATTCGATCCTTTATCCATAGAGTATAATATGTAGGCCGTACTTATTTTCTTCCTTTTTTTTGTTATCATGAAGTTTATTTCCTTGCTACAGCTGATAAAAATCGTTGCTTTGGACGATGCATATGTAGAAAGCCTATTTTTTTCTAGTATTGACTAGCCAATTTGATCTTTTTTTCCTTCTTTCTATAGTGGAGATAGTCGCACGTAATGACAGATCACGGCCATATTATTAAAAGCTTGTGGTAAGAATGGGTTTCGTTCTAGTGCCCGGAAATAATATTCCAAAGCCTTTGTATGCTCCCCGTTGCTTGTGTGTATAAGGCCTATGTTATAGAGTATATAACTTCGATCATAGGGATCAATTTCTGGTCGCGTAGCTTCATAATAATTCTGTAAAGCTTCCGCATAATTTCCTTCGGATTGAGCCGACATCCGTTACGGTCGTTCATTTTATTCAAAAAATCTCCGCTCCAGAACCGTACGTGAGATTTTCATCTCATACGGCTCCTCCCTTCTGTGCATAGTACTAAGGGGAATAATCCATGGAATCCAAAATTCCCTATTCTTATTATGAACTGACAGGAGCTGGTATTTTTACAAGAAATCTCTAGCCAGCCTTCCCGCAAGAGGTTTTTTTTCTTAACACCAATCGTATTAGTGCTAGATAGAAATGGTAACTCCAACGATTTCTTTGTCCTCAACGCTTACTATTTCCAGGAATTAGTCACTTCAACGATCTTTGATGGTTATATGGGTATCCAAAGTACGAACGAGATGGATGTTTGTTGTCCCAACCATTCTTGTTAGGCCCGATACCGATAAGGAAAAGGGCAATTTATAACAAAATAACAAAGTTTTCGTGTTGTTGATTCCTAGTGTAGTGCTTCTCCCCCTATGCCGCCTATTGGTACTATTGGAGTAGGATTGCCCCGCAATACAGAACCTATAGGTGTAACCTTTTGTTCAATACTAAAATCGATATTTAAAGTAAATTAAAGTATCTGAGGCTGGATCAATCGAGGATACACGACAGAAGGAATTGTTCTATCTCCAAACTTGACCTTCACTAAGCGTAGCTTTATTTCAAAAATTTGGTTCTTTCTATTCCGAACCACGTCTTTTCTCATAAGAATGAAATGAGGGCTAAAAAAAAAAAACAACAAGAAAAAAGAATCAAATCACACCATCTCTATAATAGGTAAATGCCTTTTTTTCTCCTGAAGTTGTCGGAATTATTCGTAATAAAATATTGGCTATAATCGAAGAGGTCTTATCAATAAAATTTCCATTTATCCGAGATCTAGGCATAATTAGCAATCCATTCTATAATTCTTCTCATTACCCCCTCGGCTCGAGGAAAATGATCCCACAAACAAAGGAACTGTACATTACAGAATAACATAAAAAAAGAAAAATGATAACTAAAAAGATATGTACCTTCCGCTCAAATTGTATTCTTTTCGGACAAAGAGAGATAGGAGACTTTTGAATCAGATTGAATTTAATATAAATTTCGTAGTATACAAATGAGCAGAACTATTACTATTTCATCTAAGTTGAATAATCAAGTACTTTATTTTACTATGGATTCTTATAACTCGAGAAATTTGGATTTGGTTATGATCCAAGGAAGAAAAGGGATGGAATAATCATTATACCATTGAAATGAAATAGAAAAA